GTGTATGACTAATTGTGAATTTTGAGCGATACAAAATGGGTTCTTTTCTTTCTATTTTGGCGTCAAAATCCCTTTTTTGTTTTATTTTAGATTTAGAAAAATAGAAAAAAAAAAAAATAAGAAATTGCTGCTTAAACAATGAAAACAAAAATTTTTTTAACTCTATTCCTTAATTTAGTATAGAACCGTTTAGTTACAAGAGTTGAATTATGAATCCGAGGAAAGCATAAAATATAGGAAAGTCCCAGGTTAAATAAAAAAACTAAGACTCTAAACTCAAATCGAAAATAATGAACCTTCAACCTCAAATTACTATTTGAACAACTTTTTTATTGTTATTGATCCATTTGAATCATTACTAAACTAAAATAGCTTACTCAATCTCGACGATTGCTTATTCATAGGCTATTATGAGTTCAAGACAGGCCGCTATGGTGAAATTGGTAGACACGCTGCTCTTAGGAAGCAGTGCTAATGCATCTCGGTTCGAGTCCGAGTGGCGGCATACCATCTTCTAAAAAGGATAAATAGATCTTATAATGAATTCAATTCCCGATTTCCATTTTCGAATTATGTAATTAAGGGACTCTTATTTTTTAAGATTTTTTATGATATTTTCAACCTTAGAGCATATATTAACTCACATTTCCTTTTCGATCGTTTCAATTGTAATTACAATTCATTTGATAACCCTTTTAGTCGATGAAATTGTAAAACTATACGATTCGTCAGAAAAGGGCATAATAGTGACTTTTTTCTGTATAACAGGATTATTAGTTACTCGGTGGATTTCTTCAGGACATTTCCCACTAAGCGATTTATATGAATCATTAATTTTCCTTTCATGGAGTTTCTCCCTTATTCATATAATTCCGTATTTCAAAAAAAATGTTTTCATTTTAAGTAAAATAACTGGACCAGGTGCTATTTTGACCCAAGGCTTTGCTACTTCAGGTATTTTAACGGAAATACACCAATCTGGAATATTAGTACCTGCTCTTCAATCGGAGTGGTTAATAATGCACGTAAGTATGATGATATTGGGCTATGCAGCCCTTTTATGTGGATCGTTATTATCAGTAGCACTTCTAGTGATTACATTTCGCAAAAACAGAAAGCTTTTTTATATTTATAGAGCAATGGTTTTTTAAACGAGTCATTTTTCTTGGGTGAAAATGTTTTAGAAAATACTTCGTTTTTTTCTGCTAAAAATTATTACAGATTCCAATTGATTCAACAATTGGATTATTGGAGTTATCGGGTTATTAGTTTAGGATTTACTTTTTTAACCATAGGAATCCTTTCGGGAGCGGTATGGGCTAATGAAGCGTGGGGGTCATATTGGAATTGGGACCCAAAGGAAACTTGGGCATTTATTACTTGGATCGTATTTGCAATTTATTTACATACTCGAACAAATAGCAATTTGCGGGGTACAAATTCTGCAATTGTAGCGTCTATAGGCTTTCTTATAATTTGGATATGCTATTTTGGGGTCAATCTATTAGGAATAGGGTTACATAGTTATGGTTCTTTTCCATCAACATTTAATTGAATTCAAGACAAGTTATTACAAATACAAGAGCGGGTGACGCATTGTATGAACCAGCATGCGGGCCGTGTGAATCAAATATTGTATTGATGATTCACACGGTTTTCTATCATATCTAGTTTAATTTCATTGTTTTTACTTAATTCTTAAATTAAGAGAAGAAAAAAAGAAGACTTTTTTTAATTGTCCAAGAATGTTTTTAAAAACAAACATAGGTTTTTTTATTTCAGTCATCCAATTATTTATAATAAAAATTAGATAGAATAACTTCGACCTTGTCAACTGCTAATGAAAGAACGAAATCGGGGTATATACCAATACCTAGGACGGGTAAAAAGATGGAGATCGAAAGAAATAACTCTCGCGGTCCAGAATCAAAAAAAGAATCCTTCGGAGCGTTAAATAGCTTGTATCCATAGAACATCTGGCGTGGCATAGATAATGAATAAATAGGAGTTAATATAATTCCAATTGCCATTACAAAAGTAATTAGTAGTTTTGGAATTAAAAGATATTTTTGGCCGGTAATTATTCCAAAAAATACTAGCAATTCGGCAACAAAACCACTCATACCTGGTAATGCAAGGGAAGCCATCGAAAAGCTACTAAACATCGTGAACATTTTGGGCATTGGAATAGCTATTCCGCCCATTTCGTCAAGATAAACAAGGCGGATTCTATCATAAGTCGTTCCCGCCAAGAAAAAAAGTGCAGCACCAATAAATCCATGAGAGATTATTTGTAAAAGGGCTCCATTAAGTCCCGTATCGGTTAGAGAACAAATTCCTATAATTATGAAACCCATATGAGAGACAGAGGAATAGGCTATTCTTTTTTTTAAATTCCGTTGGCCAAGAGATGTTGAAGCTGCATAGATTATTTGTATTGTACCTATTATCATCAACCAAGGAGAAAATATAGAATGGGCATGAGGTAATAATTCCATATTGATTCGAATTAATCCATACGCTCCCATTTTTAATAAGATTCCGGCTAGAAGCATACAAGTACTGTAATGTGCTTCTCCATGGGTATCTGGTAACCATGTGTGTAGGGGGATAATGGGCGATTTGACAGCAAAAGCAATAAAAAATCCAATATAGAAGATTATTTCTAAAATCACAGGATATGATTGATTAACTGATGTTTCAAAATTTAATGTTGGTTCATTAGAACCATATAAAGCAACACCCAAAACTCCCATTAAGAGAAAAACAGAACCCCCTGCCGTGTACAAAATAAATTTTGTAGCTGAGTACAGACGTTTCTTTCCTCCCCACATGGCTAGAAGTAGATAAACAGGAATTAATTCTAACTCCCACATGATGAAAAAAAGTAAAAGGTCCCGAGACGAAAATGATCCAATTTGACCACTGTACATTGCTAACATGAGAAAATGGAATAATCTAGAATCTCGAGTAACTGGCCAAGCCGCTAAAGTCGCTAAAGTCGTGATAAATCCTGTTAATAAAATGGGTCCTATAGAAAGTCCATCTATTCCTAATCTCCAATGGAAATCAAAAAAATCGACCCATTTATAATCCTCTACTAGTTGGATTAATGGATCATCCGATTGGAAATGATAACAAAATGCATAAGTTGTTAGAAGGAGTTCTAAAATACATATACATATGGTATACCACCGAATTACCCTATTTCCTTTATGGGGAAGAAAGAAAATTAAAGAACCCGCAAATATCGGAAAAACTACAATTATTGTTAACCAAGGAAAATAATTCGTAGTAAAGACAAGATACACTTAGACCAAAAAAACCTGTGCTCAAAATATTTTGATTTTCGAGCACAGGTTTGTCGGTAAAAAAATTAAATGGATTCAAGTAGAGTTTTCTCGACCGTATTAATAAGCTAGACCCATACTGCGAGTTGTTTCATGCCATAAATAAACTCGTACACTCAAGAAATCCGTTGGACAGGCGGATTCACATCTCTTACAACCAACACAGTCCTCCGTTCGTGGAGCAGAAGCAATTTGTTTAGCCTTACAACCGTCCCAAGGTATCATTTCTAATACATCCGTGGGGCAGGCTCGAACACATTGAGTACATCCTATACACGTATCATAAATCTTTACTGAATGTGACATTGGGTCTATACGTTTTTTAATGTTCTAAATTTTCGATCTAGTAAACTTAGAAACGAATTTATCTTTATATACCAGATGAATCAATGAGTTATCATAATTTTCTAATCAACCCCTTTCTGGATTGGTTTATGAGATATGAGAGAGGCCAAAATACTTTGATTTCTTATATTTTGCACATAAGATCATACTTTACGTAGTAAACATGCTAATTAAAATCGATTTATCAATATTAGAATGTAAATGATTACTATTAATTATTTAACAAATTTGATTGGTTGATACGAGTTGATTTTCTATTACGGTAAATTGATGAAACAATAGCCAGTCCAATGGCTGCTTCAGCGGCTGCAATAGCTATAACAAAAATTGAGAAAATGTCTCCTTTTAATTGACGATTATCAAAAAAATCAGAAAATGTTACAAAATTTATATTAACCGCATTCAATATAAGTTCAAGACACATAAGGGCTCTAACCATATTTCGACTTGTGATCAATCCATAGATACCGATAGAAAATAAATAGGCACTCAAAACAAGTACATGTTCGAGAATCATTAAACAACTCCTTATCAATCTCGACTCCTTTCAATATGAACAACAACTCAACTAATTTAATAGACTAGTATATAACAAGTATGGAACAAAGAAATATATTGGTACTAGATTGACCTAAAGTCTTTCTATTTATCCAGCTAGAATTCAAATAGAATTGCAGGAAAATGAATGTGATAAGACAGAACAAAATTTTATTTTAATTCCAAGTTTTAATAGAAATTTTTTATTGACGAGCTACACCAATTGCACCTATTAAAGCAACTAAAAGGATTATTGAAATAAGTTCAAATGGGAGAAAAAAATCTGTTGATAAATGAATTCCAATTTGTTGACTATTACTTAGAAAATCTTGCTCTATAATCTGGTTTGATCTTGTAGTCCAAATAATCCCGTACCATGACGTATCTGAAATAGTAGTAATTAGTGAAATAAAAAGACTTATACAAACCATCGAAGTAATTCCATCTCCTACGGTCCAAAGATGAAAATTCTTGTAATATTCGGAGCCATTCATGAACATCACAGCAAAAATGATTAAAACATTTATAGCCCCTACGTAAATAAGTAGCTGCGCAGCAGCTACAAAATAGGAGTTAGATAGAATATAGACTAACGATGTACAAACAAGAACCAATCCCAAGGAAAAGGCCGAATAAATTGGATTGGGAAGTAATACCACTCCTAGACCCCCTAATATAAGACCCGATCCTAGAAAGACTAAAAGAAAATCATGTATTGGTTCAGATAAATCCATTTTTTATAAAAAATCAAAAACGAAGAATTTCATGACTTTATTGACCTGACCAGGAAAAAAGCAGTTTTTCTATTTTTTATGATACTTTGAAATTGTTAATTGAATGAAATTCTAATGGGTATAAATTGAGGTGGATGCTTTTATTTTATTGGACCACTATCCATTCTTTACTCGTCGAAAGAGTAGTTTAAACTTATCTATTTTTGATATCATTTATCTACTTTGAAACCAGTACTATTATAATATATAATATGGATAATATGGAAATCAGTTTTGTTTTCAATCTAAATTAAGCTAGGAGTCTCATTAAGCAACCACTAGTTTGAATTGCCCAAGCAAAAATCTCATTGTTTTAGATCCGAACTAAGCCTTCGTAATTCGTAATTTTTTTGAATCGAATTAAGGGTTTATTCATTGTTTATTTGAGGTAAATTTGAAATTGTTCGAATTGTGTAATCATCAATTACTGACATTGGTAAGCGACCCAAAGCGATTTGATTATAATTCAATTCGTGACGATCATAAGTAGAAAGTTCATATTCTTCGGTCATTGATAAACAATTTGTTGGGCAATACTCAACACAATTACCACAAAATATACAGATTCCAAAATCAATACTGTAATTCAGCAATCGTTTCTTTCGAATATCAGTTTCCAACTTCCAATCAACAACGGGTAAATCTATAGGACATACACGCACACATACTTCACAAGCAATACATTTATCAAATTCAAAGTGTATTCGGCCTCGGAAACGTTCCGATGTGATCAATTTTTCGTAGGGGTATTGAATAGTTACAGGTAAACGATTTGCGTGGGACAGGGTAATTATGAAACCTTGGCCGATGTATCTGGCGGCTCGTATTGTTTGTTGACCATAATTTAGGAATTCCGTTATCATAGGGAGCATATGTTGAATATCTATAAAAAAGATTTTATGCTTGTTTCTTTCTCTTGTTTGAGACAAGTCGTGAATCTAGGATATTGTGTTCTTTTATAGTGAAAGAAGTTGGAACGAGGTTGTCAATAATAGATTACCTAGAGAAATCGGTAAAAGAAATTTCCACCCAAGATTTAAGAGTTGGTCCATTCTTAGCCTCGGTAAGGTCCATCTTGTTGCAATAGGAATGAACAAAAACAAATAAGTTTTTGCTAATGTGATAAAGATACCAATTAGTCTTCCAAAGACTTTACCCCTTTTATTTATGCCAAATAGCTCAGGAACAAATATGTACGGAATAGAAAGATTCCAACCTCCCAAGTAAAGAACTGTTACAAATAATGCAGAAACTAGTAGATTCAGATATGAAGCAATGTAAAATAAACCAAATTTGATACCTGAATATTCGGTTTGATACCCTGCTACTAATTCTTCTTCTGCTTCTGGTAAATCAAAAGGTAATCTTTCACACTCGGCGAGAGACGAAATTAGAAAAACGATAAACCCGATGGGTTGACGCCACAAATTCCACCCCCAAAAACCATATTTTGCCTGCGCTTCCACTATATCAACTGTACTTGAACTGTTAGATAATCATAGTCGATGATAACATCACTGTGCCCATCGCTATTACAGAACCGTACGTGAGATTTTCACCTCATACGGCTCCTCAGAGGTCACAAATAAATCTAAGGGCCCTTTCCTATTCTTTATCTTGATATGTTTGTCAGATAGAGTCAAAATCTATCCTAAGGTCCCAAATTAGACCAATGGAATTCTGTCTGCTATATTTAAAATTAATAAATAAGTGCTTCTGAATTTATCTCATCTTTTAATAATTTTAATTTGGCTTTGTTGATTAATAACCTTATCATTAAATAAAATAAAAAAATGTGCTTTATAGCAATCTCACATATACATTTCAACTTCGAATTTTCAATTACGAAAAAAATTAGAGAGTCGATTAGTTCATGAATCATGACAAAAATTTTATCTCTCTAAATAGAAATCAAAATTAAATTATAGGAAAGAATAAGAACAAAAAAAAAAAAGAAAGAAAAAAACAACGACATCTCTCCCTTTTTCTTTTGCAATTAGATTCTTTTCTTTCTATTTTGATTTATTTTATTCCTATTCTCCTTTCTCAGAAAAAGGGCCTTTAACCAAAGTAAAAGATTACTTCGTTCTTGATAGTTATTTACTTACTCAGTGGATAGGAACATACTCTGGATCAGAATCATGGGGAGTACTTCTTGATCATTTCTACGAACGTAAAGCCCCAATTTGAATTCCTTTATATGTACAGAAATATCCTCTTGGATAACTTACATAATCTCAATTATTAATCCTTTGTGTATCTTGGTCTTCCTAACCATCCACTTATTTTTTCTTTCAAAAACTTCCTGTTGTGGAAATCTATCTATGGTAATAGACAAGAAAAACTCCATACAGTTGATCTTTTGAACCCGCTTCAAGTTATCATGACAATTCACGAATCTTGGGGTAAACAATCTCTATTGCTTATGTTTACTTTTTTCACCATTTAATTCTTATACATAGGAAATGAGACTCAACTTTTTACTGCAAATTTAGAAGCCGTTTTCTTTCACTCATATAACTATCTGGTTTAGTTCATCAACTTAAATGCTGAAGAAAAATATATATAGTCAATCAAATCTTTTTATCCTTGTTTCTAGAAAGAAAAGAATTTGGAGACATTTTAGGTCTCACCGAATCACACGTAGAGATATTGATAACACACATAGAGCTAATGGTATTTCATAACTAATTGATTGAGCAGCTGCCCGTAGACCACCCAAAAAGGAATATTTATTATTTGATCCATACCCCGACATAAGAAGTCCAACGGGAGCAATACTTGAAATAGCAATCCATAAAAAAACACCAATACTAAGATCGGCTAAAACAAGGTGATCACCAAAAGGAATTACTGAATAACTTAGAAAGATAGATATTACTGCTATGGATGGTCCGATACTGAATAAACGAGTATCTCCTGTAGATGGAATAAGGTTCTCTTTCAAAAGTAGTTTTGTCCCATCTGCTAGGGCTTGAAGAATTCCTAAAGGTCCGGCATATTCAGGTCCGATACGTTGTTGTATTCCTGCAGATATTTCTCTTTCTAACCAAACAATTACTAGTACACCTATTGTGATTCCTAATACAAGAGTCAAAATAGGTACAAGAATCCATATGATCCCATAGACCTCTTTTAAGGATTCCAATTTGGAAAAAGAATTGATAGTCTCTATTTCTGTTGTATCAATTATCATTTCAACGATCAACTTCTCCCATAATGATATCTATGCTACCTAGTATTGTCATAATATCAGCCAATTTCATTCTTTTAACTAACTGAGGAAGAATTTGCAAATTGATAAAACCTGGTGGGCGAATTTTCCATCTCCAAGGAAAAACGCTCTGATCTCCTATCAGAAAAATTCCCAATTCTCCTTTTGGGGCTTCAACTCTCACATAAAGTTCTTGTTTCGACAATTCAAAAGTTGGAGAAGGTTTTTTACTAATAAACCGATATTCAAAATCATTCCATTCAGGATCTTTTAATCTGTCAAAACGTCGGCTTTCTAAATTTTCGTAAGGCCCTCCTGGAATTCCTTCCAGAGCCTGTTGAATAATCTTTATGGATTCTGTCATTTCACTGATTCGTACTAAATAACGAGCTAATGAATCCCCCTCTCGTTGCCATTGAACCTGCCAATCAAATTCGTCGTAAGACTCATAATGATCAACTTTACGAAGATCCCATTCTATTCCGGATGCTCGTAGCATTGGTCCCGATAAACCCCAATTTAATGCCTCGTCTCTTCCAATAATTCCTACGCCTTCAACTCGTTCTAAAAAAATTGGATTCCGGGTAATAAGTTTTTGATACTCAGCAACCCCTGTTAAAAAATAATCACAAAAATCCAAACATTTATCTATCCAGCCATAGGGTAGATCAGCAGCCACTCCTCCAATACGAAAATAATTATGCATCATTCGCATACCAGTGGCCGCTTCGAATAGGTCATATATCAATTCTCTTTCTCGAAAAATATAGAAGAAAGGGGTCTGCGCACCAATATCCGCCATAAAAGGACCGAGCCATAATAAATGAGAAGCTATCCGACTCAATTCCAACATAATGACTCTGATATAGCTAGCCCTTTTAGGTACTTGAATATTGCCTAATTGTTCGGGTCCATTTATGGTTATTGCTTCTGTGAACATAGTAGCTAAATAATCCCACCGTGTTACATAAGGCAAATATTGTATAATTGTTCGGTTTTCTGCAATTTTCTCCATCCCTCTATGTAAATAACCCAATATTGGTTCGCAGTCGACAACATCTTCACCATCTAGAGTAACGATGAGTCGAAGAACACCGTGCATTGATGGGTGCTGAGGCCCCATATTGACTATCATGAGGTCTTTTTTTGTAATTGGTGCAGTCATAAGTTTTTTAACGATTCATTCTTCCATGAATTACTGAAAGTGAAAAGAAGTTCATCAAAAGTAAATCGAAACATATAAGTGAAAATGCAATAACTCTTCAAATTAATTTAATCAAATTAACGAGTTTTTGTCTCTCGAATGGACAATTGATTAATTAATTCTTTATAACGTACTCTATTTTTTTTTGCCAAATAAGCTAGCAGTCGTTGACGTTTTCCCAAAATTTTCTTCAAACCTCTCTGAGATAAATAGTCTTTTTTGTGCAATTCTAAATGTGAAGTAAGTCTCTGTATCTTATTGGTGAAATTGAATACTTGAAATTCAACAGATCCTTTCTTTTCTTCTTGAGAAATAACTGAAATGACAGAATTTTTTACCATAAATGAATTTCCCCTTTCTTTATTTTACAGATATGGATTTTTTCTAATTTTATTGATCAGTAATAATAATGCCGGTAATTTGAACGTGGTATATAGACTTAATTTCTTTATGAACCTCTAATTTTATCAATAATTTTATCAATTCCAATAAATTAATCAAATTTCAAATTTGATTCAGATAGGAATCCAAAAAGGTGATAGGTACGTTTTTTTCATTCACAAAAGCGAATAATTGAAACCTAAAATCCTAAAATGAAAAAGATTCTGTTGATTCATTTTTAGATCTAATCGATACCTTATTTTATTGATTTAGTATCGTCTACTCGAATTAGATTCGAATGAGATGTAAAACAAGGCATGTGTGCTTTTGTTTGCTTTCATATACTCTATCCGAGACAGGGTATATAGTACTATCAATTAATTTTCAATCGTGGATACATATGTATTCTTAAGATATTGAAACGGCTACCATTATTGGTATCAAACCAATAACGATTCATACAAGCTAAATCCTCTAATCGATAATTAGGCCAAAGAAAGAACTTAAATTTAATTAATTCATTTTTATCTTTATAAAAAGGTTTCCTTTCATCCAAAAATTGACTCCAGTTTTTTACATCGGTTTCGGTGCAAAATACTGAATTTCTATCGACACCATTCCAATTCAAAGAATTAAAAAAACTTCGAATTCTCAATTCTCTACGACGTCTAGACCATAAAATATTTTCAGGAACAAGCAAATCAAAATGATTTTGTTCTGTATTTGTTCTTTGAGTTTGAGGTTGCAGAATGAATTCGTCAAAATTCTTTTTAGCAACATATCTTTGTTCTCGGTATCTTTGATTAGTTTGGTGTTTACTTTTATGAACCAATGAAATACCTATGGTTTGGTACATAAGAAATTCGCCATTATTTTTTACAGAGAACCGAATGGGTTCGATAACCAATACCCCCTTCTTTAGCAAGTCTGTAAGAGGTAAATTTGCCTGAATCAGCATTGTATCCAAACGCATTTCTCTCCTTTGAATTGACGATATAGTAATTTTGGTTGGATTTGTCAGTCGAAGCAGGAGACAATATACCTTGATATTTTCGAGCAGACTTTGATTCAAAGCATCCTTCCATTTCAATTGAAAAAGCAAATAACGTTGCAAGAACAAATCTAGTTCTGCTTCCGTGTTGCTTTTGTATTGTTTTTTAGTTTTACCCTTTTTTTTGTCTGATTCCACGTAATCTTTTTCAAGATCGTTTTGATGTTTTGAGAAAACAGGGCCCAAATTTTCTTTGTTTTCTATACTCGATCCATGTTCTCTTTGACTTGCGGGTTCTTTTGTTTCTTCAATTTTATTCTTTTTTTTTTTTTTTGATGGTATAAAAAAGTTTTGTTTTTGGTTTTTATTTTGACTAACCTTTTCATTTGTATTCAAATTTAAAAGAAGGAATTTGCTTGGTATAATCCACGGTTTTATTTTATAGACATTAGAAAGTAGTAAAAATTCTGGGAAGAACCAAAATTCCAGATTCAATATGGGACGATTAAATATTTTTTCATTCATTCCCATCCAATCAAAAAAGACTTTTTTCGAATTTTTTTGCGTTTTTTCTGGATTTTGATGAGTTGTAAGATAAAAAACCCCTTTTTTCTCAATTATTTGATAATTATCAATTATTTGATAATTATTAATACCAATTTGAGTATTTAGATTACTGTTGGTATCGATATTAACCCAGGCCTCAATATCTCCTTTTTGTCTAAGAGAAAAATGGAGAATTTGCCAATCAAAATATTTTCTATCGAGATTTCTTTCTATATCTAGAATATTGCCTTTTCTTAGATAATTATTGATATGAAGATTGTCGGGCATATCAACAAAGTTGTGTTTGGACGGGTTGGAATTATACGAAATTTCTAAATTCTTCTTTACTTGAAAGGGTAATCTAGAAATAAATGATTGACTTTTATTTTCATAATTAATCGATTTAGATGCTAAAAGATCATATCTATAACATTTTTTAAAATTATCTTTTTCGTTTGATAATGAATAGAGTTCCGAATCATTTTCTTTTTTGTAATGACTTAATTGGTCTTTTTCATATGAATTCCATTTGTTTAAGTTTCTATTTTTATTTTGAGTCATACAACTTTGATTAACCTTCGTTCGCCATTTTTTTGGCATTAATCTAGACCATCTAATCTGAGATAAATCGTATTGATAATGCCGTCTTAACCAGTTTTTCCATTGATTGATTCTATAACTCTGAAGTTTCTTATGTTTTAATTCTGAATGAAATATTCCTAGTGTTCTAAAATAGTCCTTTATTTTAGTCTTAAGGAAACAAGACATTGTGTTATATTGAAGAACAGATCTAAATTTAGCCAAATTAATAACTTGGGTTTGTGATAATTTGTAAAATACATATGCTTGTGACAAGTAGGAGAAATCACAAAAAATATGTAAATTTTGCTTACTAATATTAGAAACTGACTTTTTTATAGTCGAAATAAAGATAAAGTGAATTTTATTATTATTAATTTTTTCTTGATTTATTTCATTATTGGAAATGGATTTCTCAATCAATTTGTTTGTTGATTCAAGAAAGAGTTGTGTAGTAATTCTAGGAATATTAATGATAGATAAAAATAAATCGATGTATAATCTTGGAATGAATAATTTTCGAAAATAATGGAATTTCCGTATTACTCGAGTATTTCCGTTTTTTAATTTTTGGAAAAAA